CAACAGAAAAACTATCCTCTAAAGAATTATATAATAATTGGAGTTATGGCAATGAACAAAAAAGAAAAAATGTAACCAAAAAATTTTTAAATAGACTGAAAAATCTAGATAAAGCTCTAGACCAAGCTATAAACAGGAGATTCTTTCTTCCAGGTATACTTGAAAAAAGGACTCAATTCTGTAATGATAATATCAAAAACGAATATTTACAAAAAATGTACGATCCTTTATTGAAAGGACCCTACCGTGGTCGAATAAAAAAATCATTTTCATCTTCAATCATAAATGAAGTTTCTATGAAAAATTATATAGAAAGTTTTTGGATAAATAAAATTCACGGGATCCTTCTTATTATTAATTACTTGGAAAATGAATTTACTGAAAAATCATCATCAAGTTTTCTTTTTAAAGAGCACTCTTTAAATCGAAAAAAAGATTTGAAATTTCTATTTGATAGAGTTATCAATGATCCTAAAAATCATATTGGAATAACAGAAATAAGTAAAAAAGTTCCTCGATGGTCATATAAATTAAAAAACGATTTGGAACAAAAGGAAAGAGAAAATGAGGAAAATGCAGTAAAGAATCATGAAATTCGGTTAAGAAAATTCAAACGTGTAGTTATTTTTACTGACAACTTAGAAAAAAATGATGCTTATACGACTCCCAAAGATACTAATAATACTCATCAAAAAAAAGAATGGGCTTTGGTACGTTATTCACAACAATCAGATTTTCGTCGAGATATAATCAAGGGTTCTATGCGAACCCAAAGACGTAAAACAATTATTTGGAACCTTTTTGAAGCAAATGTACATTCACCTCTTTTTTTGGATAGAATAGACAAAGACGTTTTTTTTTCTTTTGATAACTCCGAACCAATGAAAATATTTTTAAAAAATGACATAGGGAAAAACACAGAATTCGAAAATTTTGATTATACAGAAAGAAAGATAGAAGAAAGTGAAAAAAAACAAGAAGAGAAAAAAATAAAAAAAGACAAAAAAAGAGAAAAAACACGCATAGAAATAGCAGAAGCCTGGGATAGTTTTCTATTTGCTCAAGTACTAAGAGGTCTTTTATTAGTAACTCACTCTTTTTTTAGAAAAAATGTTGTATTACCGTCATTGATAATAGTTAAAAATATCGTCCGTATGCTATTATTTCAATTTCCCGAATGGTCCGAGGATTTTAAGGATTGGAATAGAGAAATGCATGTTAAATGTACTTATAATGGTGTTCTGTTATCAGAAAAAGAATTTCCGAAAAATTGGTTAACAGACGGTATTCAGATAAAAATATTATACCCCTTTCATCTGCAACCTTGGCATAAATTGAAAGCAGAAAAAACTTATAAGGATACAACAAAAAATAAAGAACAAAAAAATGATTTTTGTTTTTTAACTGTTTGGGGAAAGGAAACTGAACTTCCTTTTGGTTCTCCCCGAAAAAAAGTTTCATTTTTTGAACCTATTTTTAAAGAATTAAAAACAAAAATTATAAAATGGAAAAGTAAATGTTTTCTAGTTCTAAGTATTTTAAAAGAAATAACAAAATTTTTTCTAAATACTTTAAAAGAAATCAAAAAATGGGTTATAAAAAAAATTCTATTTCTAAAAGAAATAAAAAAAGAATTCATAAAACTAAATCCCATTTTTGGATTTAAAAAAATATATGAATTCAATGAAAACAAAAAAGATTCAATAATCAGCAATGAGCCAATTCATGAATTGTCCATTGAAATTCAATCTATAGATTGGACAAATTTTTCATTAAAAAAAAAAAAAATAAAAAATCTGACTAATAGAACAAACACAGTCATAAATCAAATCCAACAGATTACAAAAGACAATAAAAAAGGAGTTTTAACTTCAAATATTAGTTCTAACAAAATGGGTTGTTATGATAAAAGATTAGAACTACCCCCAAATATATTTAAAATATTAAAAAAAAAAAATGCGCGAGGAATTCATCAACCCTATTATTTTATAAAAATGTTTATTGAAAGGGTATACATAGATATTTTTTTAGGTATCAAAAAGATACCTAGGATTAATGTACAACTTTTTTATGAATCAACAAATCAAATTCTTAATAAATACATATATAATAAATATATTTACAATAATGAAACAAATCAAGAAAGAATGGAGAAAAGCAATCAAAGTAGAATTCACTTTATTTCGACTATAAAAAATTCACTTTGTAATATTTCTAATAATAGAAATAAATCAGAAACCCTTTTTGATTTATCCTACTTGTCACAAGCATATGTATTTTACAAATTATCACAACCTCCGGGTTTTAATTCATACTTATATAAGTTAAGATCGGCTTTTGAATATAATGGAGGATCCCATTTTCTTAAAAACGAAATAAAAAATTATTTTGTTGGATCGCAGGAAATATTTCATTCCGAATTAACACATAAGAACATTCAGAATTCTGGAACGAATCAATGGAAAAATTGGTTAAATAGTAATTATCAATATCATTTATCTACCATTAGATGGTTTAGATTAATCTCCCAAAAGTGGATAACTAGAGTCAATCAACACTCTATAGAAAAAAATAAACATTTAAACAAATATGATTCATATGAAAAAAACCAATTAATTAACCAAAAACAAAAAAATAATTTTAAGAGGGATTCATTATGGAATCAAAAAGAAAATTATAAAAAACAATATAAATATGGTCGTTTATCATATCAATTTATATCATATGAATCTATTAATTATGAAGATAAGAATAATTCGTCTATTTATGGATTTCCACTCCAGGGAAATAAGAACCAAGAATTCTTTTATAATTACAGTGAAGATAAACGAAAATTAGATAATATGCTTGGGGGTACTCCTATCAATTATTCTAATTATCTATTCGAAAATGATATTCTGGATATAGAAAAAAATCCGGATAGAAAATATTTTGATTGGATAACTTTCCATTTTTGTCTTACAAAAAAGGTCGATATTGAGACCTGGATCAATCCTGACATGAATAATCAGAAATATACTAAGACCAATAAAGATTGGATTAACAATTATCAAATAATTGATAAAATCAATAATAAAAGTATTTTTTATCTCCCAATTCATCAAAATAAAAAAAAAAAACTTTTGGATTGGATGGGAATGAATAACGAAATACTAAGTTGTCCCATATCGAATCTGGGACTTTGGTTCTTCCCAGAATTTGTGATACTTTATAATGTGTATAAGATTAACCCATGGACTATCCCAATCAAATTACTTCTTTTAAATTTTAAAATAAATGAAAATGCTAGTGAAAATAAAAGTATCACGGGAAATAAAAAAAAATCTATCGAATTAGAAAACATAAAGCAAGAAGAAAAAGAATCTGAAAAAGAACCCCCAGGCCAAACAGATTTTGACTCATCTCTCCCCAACCCAGAGAAAGAAGTCGTAGAAAATTATGCCGGATCAAAGATCAAAAAAGAGAAAAATAAAAAAGAATATAGAAATAACACAGAAGCCGAGTTGATTTTTTTCCTAAAAAAGTATTTGCGTTTTCAATTGAAATGGGGTGGTATTTTCAATCAAAAAATAATGAATAACGTTAAAGTGTACTGTCTCCTGCTTAGACTGATAAATCCACAAGAAATAACTATATCCTCTATTCAAAGGGGGGAAATGAGTCTGGATATTCTAATGATTCAGAAAAAATTAACTTTTCCAGAATCAATGAAAGAGGGAATATTTATTATCGAACCGGTTCGTTTGTCTATAAAAAATGAAGGACAATTTTTTGTGTATCAAACCATAGGTATTTCGTTAGTTCATAAGAGTAAACATGAAATTCTTCAAAAGTACCTAGAAAAGGACCATGTTGATAAGAAGACTTCATCCAAATTTATTGCAAAACATCAAAAAATGGCTGAAAATAGAGACACAAATATTTATGATTTGTTTGTTCCTGAAAATATTTTATCCCACAGATGTCGAAGAATTTTGAGAATTCTAATTTATTTCAATTCTAAGAATAGAAATTCTATGCCTAGAAATGGAGCATTTTGCAATCGGAAAAAGATAAACAGTCAAGTTTGGGATAAAAGAAAAAAAGAACGAATTAAATTAAAGTTCTTTCTTTGTCCGAATTTCCGATTAGAGGATTTAGCTTGTATGAATCGCTATTGGTTTGATACCAATAATGGCAGTCGTTTCAATATGATAAGGATACATATGTATCCGCGATTGATAATTCCTTAATGATACAATTTTCTTTCCGATATTTTATATACCGCGATCTATGACGACAAAAAGATATACACATTCATTGTCTTACTCTTCCATTGTATTCTTAATACATGATTTGATAACGTATCAATTATACTTATAAATAATTAACAAAATCTTATAATTTTAGGTCTCACTTTTTATCTTTTCTTTTGTGAGTGCAGAAAGTCCCCTTTATCATTTTATATATTGAATTCAATTTGAAAATGGGATTTATTGATTTTATTTGTTTGATAGAATTTTTAACAAAATGAAGATTATTGTATATACCCAATTAAAATGAATGGCATTATTATTATTGATCCATAAAAAAATATATATAAGCATGGGAGGGGGAGGATAGAAAATTCAATTTTATGGTCAAAAATTCATTCATCTCAGTTTTTTCACAAGAAGAAAAAGAAGAAAACAGGGGTTCTGTTGAATTTCAAATACTGAGCCTCACCAATAGGATACGAAAACTCTCTTCACATTTGGAATTTCACAGAAAAGACTATTTATCTCAGAGAGGCCTGCGCAAAATTTTGGGAAAACGGCAACGACTGTTGTCTTATTTGTCAAAGAAAAATAGAATGCGCTATAAAGAATTAATAAATCAGTTGGGTATTCGGGAATCAAAAACTCGTTAATTTAAAAAATAATTTTTTTTTTTTACATTATTTGATTTCTAAGATTTTGAATCTTAACGAACCCTTTTCGTTTTTAACAATTCATGGAAGAGTGAATCTAGGAAAAACCTATGAATATACCGGCTACAAGAAAAGACCTCATGATAGTAAATATGGGCCCCCATCACCCATCAATGCACGGTGTTCTTCGACTCATCGTTACTCTAGATGGTGAAGATGTTGTTGATTGTGAACCAATTTTGGGCTATTTACACCGAGGAATGGAAAAAATTGCGGAAAACCGAACAATTATACAATACCTGCCTTATGTAACGCGTTGGGATTATTTAGCTACTATGTTCACAGAAGCAATAACAGTAAATGGACCAGAACAGTTGGGAAATATTCAAATACCTAAAAGAGCTAGCTATATTAGAGTAATAATGTTGGAGTTGAGTCGTATAGCCTCTCACCTATTATGGCTTGGTCCTTTTATGGCAGATATTGGTGCACAGACTCCCTTTTTCTATATTTTTAAAGAAAGAGAATTAATATATGATCTATTCGAAGCTGCCACCGGTATGCGAATGATGCATAATTTTTTTCGTATAGGAGGGGTAGCGGCTGATTTACCTCATGGCTGGATAGATAAATGTTTGGATTTTTGCGATTACTTTTTAGCAGGAGTTGCTGACTATCAAAAACTTATTACACGAAATCCTGTTTTTTTAGAACGAGTTGAAGGAGTAGGCATTATTGGTAGAGAGGAAGTAATAAATTGGGGTTTATCAGGACCAATGTTGCGAGCTTCCGGAATACAGTGGGATCTTCGCAAAGTTGATAATTATGAATGTTACGACGAATTTGATTGGGAAGTACAGTGGCAAAAAGAGGGGGATTCATTAGCTCGTTATCTAGTCCGAATTGGTGAAATAATAGAATCCATAAAAATTATTCAACAGGCCCTGGAAGGAATTCCAGGGGGACCCTATGAGAATTTAGAAATCAGATACTTAGATAGAAACAAGAATCCAGAATGGAATGATTTTCAATATCGATTTATTAGTAAAAAACCTTCTCCGGCATTTGAATTGCCGAAACAAGAACTCTATGTGAGAGTTGAAGCCCCAAAGGGGGAATTGGGAATTTTTCTGATAGGAGATCAGAGTGGTTTTCCTTGGCGATGGAAAATCCGTCCGCCGGGTTTTATCAATTTACAAATTCTTCCCCAGTTAGTTAAAAGAATGAAATTGGCTGATATTATGACAATACTGGGTAGCATAGATATCATTATGGGAGAAGTTGATCGTTAAAATGATAATTGATACAACAGAAGTACAAGATATCAATTCTTTTTCTAGATTGGTATTTTTTAAAGAGGTCTATGGAATTCTATGGGTTATTATTCCCGTTTTGACTCTTGTATTGGGAATCACAATCGGTGTACTGGTAATTGTATGGTTAGAAAGAGAAATATCTGCAGGGATACAACAACGTATCGGACCCGAATACGCCGGCCCTTTGGGAGTTCTTCAAGCTCTAGCAGATGGGACAAAACTGCTTTTCAAAGAAAACCTTCTTCCATCTAGAGGAAATACGCTTTTGTTCAGTATCGGACCATCCATAGCAGTTATATCCATTTTAGTAAGTTATTTAGTAGTTCCTTTTGGCTATCGTCTTGTTTTAGCGGATCTAAACATCGGTGTTTTTTTATGGATTGCCATTTCAAGTATAGCCCCTATTGGACTTCTTATATCAGGGTACGGATCAAATAATAAATATTCCTTTTTAGGTGGTCTACGAGCTGCTGCTCAATCGATTAGTTATGAAATACCATTAACTTTATGTGTGTTATCAATATCTCTACGTGCGATTCGTTGAGACATGAAATTTTCTACATTCCCTCCTTTCTAAAAAGGGACAGAACGACTTGAGTAGATTTTTTTATTCATTATTCAGATTGATGAACTAAATCAGATAGTTATATGAGTGAAAAAAAACGGCTTATACCTTCTTATAGATAAATAAGTAGTCAAAATTTTGAGTCTCATTTTCTATGTATAAGAGTTATAGCGTTGAGCGGAAATAAACATAAGCAGAAGATACCGTTCCCCCAAGATTGGTTGAGTTGATTAGTCATCCTGACTTGAAGCGGGCTCAATCAAAAGATCAACCGTATTGAGTTTTCTTTTCGCTATATGGGCGATTGAACAAAAACGAGCGGATGGTTAGAAACACCAAGGTACACAAAGGATTAGTAATGGAGATTGTGTAAATTATCCCAAAAGTTAGCATAATCAAACAATAAAGTATTAATTGGGACTTTAAATTTGTAGAAATGATCAGGCAGTACTCCCCACAATTTCGATCCAGAGTATACTCCTATCCGCCAATTAACTAAATGACTATTGGAAACGAAATAATCCCTTTTTCTTTTGTAAATCTCCTCTTTCTCATAAACCGAAAGAAGAAAAGTAACGAAAAAAAGAAAAACAAAAAATATATATACAGAAAAGAATACAATTACAATAGAAAAATTTGTATCAGAATTTATGAACTACTGTAATGTATCATTTTTTTTCGTAAGTGAAAGTGTAGGTTATTGATATTTTTACAAGGAGTATTTTATTGAAGAATTAAGTTATTACTCAACCAAGAAAAATTGAAATGATTATTCAAATTATTCAAAAAAGGATGAGATCAATTCAGAAATACTTTTTTATTATTGAAGAATTCAAAAAAATTTTTCTAATTATTTATTCTTTATGGTTTTCCTTTTTATTCTAATTTAATTAAATAGAATGAAAAAATAATAAATTAAAAACATAACAGATTAAAATTTAACAGACAGAATTCAATTGGTCTAATTCGGGGCCGTAGGATCAATTTGTATATTATTTTATAACCATATCAAGATAAAATAATCCCAACCGGCCCTAAAATTTATTTATGGCCCTCAGGGAGCCGTATGAGATGAAAATCTCATGTACGGTTCTGTAATAGCGATGGTAACAGTGATGGTATCACCGACTATGATTATCTAATAGTTCAAGTACAGTTGATATAGTTGAGGCGCAATCAAAATATGGTTTTTGGGGATGGAATTTGTGGCGTCAACCCATAGGATTTATCATTTTTTTAATTTCGTCCCTAGCAGAATGTGAGAGATTACCTTTTGATTTACCAGAAGCAGAAGAAGAATTAGTAGCAGGTTATCAAACCGAATACTCGGGTATCAAATTTGGTTTCTTTTACATTGCTTCTTATCTAAACCTTTTTGTTTCTTCATTATTTGTAACAGTTCTCTACTTGGGGGGTTGGAATCTCTCTATTCCATATCCATTTGTTTCTGATCTTTTTCAAATAAACACAAACTATGGAGTTTTTAGAGCAACTATTGGTATCTTTATTACATTAGCTAAAACTTATTTATTCTTGTTTATTTCTATCGCAACAAGATGGACTTTACCTAGGCTAAGAATGGACCAACTGTTGAATCTTGGATGGAAATTTCTTTTACCCATATCTCTCGGGAATCTGTTATTAACAACATCTTTCCAACTCTTTTCGCTGTAAAGGAATATGCTATTCTCTCGGCTTAAACAAGAAAAATAAACATAAAATTATTAATTTAATATATATTTATAATATGTTCCCTATGGTAACAGGACTCATGAATTATGGTCAACAAACAGTACGAGCGGCAAGGTACATTGGTCAAAGTTTCATGATTACCTTATCCCACGCAAATCGTTTACCTGTAACTATTCAATACCCTTATGAAAAATTAATCATCGCGGAGCGTTTCCGCGGTCGAATCCATTTTGAATTTGATAAATGTATTGCTTGTGAGGTATGTGTTCGTGTATGTCCTATAAACCTACCTGTTGTTGATTGGAAATTGGAAACGGATATTCGCAAGAAACGATTGCTTAATTACAGTATAGATTTCGGGATCTGTATATTTTGTGGTAACTGCGTTGAGTATTGTCCAACAAATTGTTTATCAATGACTGAAGAATATGAACTTTCTACTTATGATCGTCACGAATTAAATTATAATCAAATTGCTTTGGATCGTTTACCAATGTCAGTAATTGACGATTATACAATTCGAACAATTTCGAATTCGCCCGAAATAAATAAGTAAGGATTAAGGATTGTTGATTAAAGAAAAACTTTAATTACTAAGATTTCGTTTTGATCGAAAGAAATGAATCCAATACCAATAACAGGGCCCACATTAATTTACACCCTTTACTCTTAGTATTAAATTAGGAATTTATTATCAGTCATAATAATTTTTTTCTGGTCGTGTCTCAATAAGGTCATGAAAAACATTTCGATTTATTTATCTCTTTTTTTACATATAATGGATTTGCCTGGACCAATACATGATTTTCTTTTAGTCTTTTTGGGATTAGGTGTTATATTAGGAGCTATAGGAGTAGTCTTATTTACCAACCCAATCTATTCTGCCTTTTCATTGGGACTGGTTCTTGTTTGTATATCCTTATTCTATATTCTATTAAACTCCTATTTTGTAGCTGCTGCCCAATTCCTTATTTACGTAGGGGCTATAAATGTTTTAATCTTATTTGCTGTGATGTTTATGAATGGTTCAGAATATTACAAAGATTTGACTCTTTGGACCGTTGGAAACGGGGTTACTTTTCTGGTTTGTACAAGTCTTTTTATTTTACTACTGACTACTATTATGGATACGTCATGGTATATGATTATTTGGACTACAAGGTCAAACCAGATTATAGAGCAAGATTTGATAAGTAATAGTCAACAAATTGGAATTCATTTATCAACAGATTTTTTTCTTCCATTTGAATTTATTTCAATAATTCTTTTAGTTGCTTTGATAGGTGCAATAGCCGTGGCACGCCAGTAAAAAAAAATCTATAGAATTAGCAACAACAATTTAAACCTTATTCTATATTATTGCTTCTCTTTAATTTCAGATTGTTTATTTCTAAAATAGAAATCTTTTATTCGATTTATTATCAATAGATTTTTTTGTTCAGTACTTTTTCTATTCTAGTCAATTGAATCCGTTGAATTGTTGTTCATATTCTATTGAAATGAATCAAAATTGATAAGGAGTCGGTCAATGATGCTCGAACATGTACTTGTTTTGAGTGCCTACTTATTTTCTATCGGTATCTATGGATTGATCACGAGTCGAAATATGGTTAGAGCTCTTATGTGTCTTGAACTTATACTGAATGCAGTTAATATAAATTTTGTAACATTTTCTGATTTTTTTGATAGTCGCCAATTAAAAGGAAATATTTTCTCAATTTTTGTTATAGCTATTGCAGCCGCTGAAGCAGCTATTGGACCTGCTATTGTTTCATCAATTTATCGTAACAGAAAATCAACCTGCATCAATCAATCCAATTTGTTGAATAAGTAGTACTAATCACCAAATTTAGAATATTCATAAATTCGAATCAGCATATATTAGATAGAATCTAGAATCATGTTTACGAAAATGTAAGAAATCAAAGTATCTTGGCTCCTTTCCGTGGGCCAGTCAAAAAGTAAATGGATTAAAAAATTCTGGTAATTTATTGATTCATCTGGTGTTTAAATATATGATTCTAAGTTTACTAGATCGAATTTTTATGGTGTTCAAAAAATTAATAGATCCAATGTCACACTCAGTAAAGATTTATGATACATGTATAGGGTGTACTCAATGTGTCCGAGCCTGTCCCACAGATGTATTAGAAATGATACCTTGGGACGGGTGTAAAGCTAAACAAATTGCTTCTGCTCCAAGAACAGAAGACTGTGTCGGTTGTAAGAGATGTGAATCTGCCTGTCCAACCGATTTCTTGAGTGTTCGGGTTTATTTATGTCATGAAACGACTCGAAGTATGGGTCTAGCTTATTGATAGGTTCCAAAAACTCTACTTGAATAGATTTGTTTGATTTTTTTTACCTTTACTGACAAAAACCCGCGCTCAAAATAATATAAATATATATTTGAACAATTATTTTGAGCATGGGTTTTTCTTGTCCAAGCGTATCTTGTTTTTATCACGAATTATTTCCCTTGGTTAACAATAATTGTAGTTTTGCCAATAGTTGCGGGCTCTTTAATTTTCTTTTTTCCGCATAGAGGAAATAAAGTAATTCGGTGGTATACTGTATTTATATGTATAATAGAACTCCTTCTAACAACCTATGCATTCGGTTATCATTTTCAATTGGACGATCCATTAATCCAACTGACAGAAGATTATAAATGGATCAATTTTTTTGAATTTTACTGGAGATTAGGAATAGATGGAATTTCTATAGGACCTATTTTGCTGACAGGATTTATCACCACTTTAGCTACTTTAGCGGCTTGGCCAATTACTAAAGATTCCCGTCTATTCCATTTCCTGATGTTAGCAATGTATAGCGGTCAAATAGGACCATTTTCTTCTCAAGACCTTTTACTTTTTTTCATCATGTGGGAATTAGAATTAATTCCAGTTTATCTACTTCTATCCATGTGGGGTGGAAAGAAACGTTTGTATTCAGCTACAAAATTTATTTTGTACACTGCAGGAGGTTCTATTTTTTTATTAATAGGAGTTCTGGGTATTGGTTTATATGGTTCTAATGAACCAATATTAAATTTTGAAACATCAGCTAATCAATCATATCCCTTAGTACTGGAAATACTTTTCTATATTGGATTTTTTATTGCTTTTGCTGTCAAATTGCCGATTATGCCCTTACATACATGGTTACCAGACACGCATGGAGAGGCACACTACAGTACTTGTATGCTTCTAGCTGGAATCTTATTAAAAATGGGAGCGTATGGATTGATTCGGATCAATATGGAATTATTGCCCCACGCCCATTCTATATTTTCTCCCTGGTTGATCATAGTAGGCGCAATTCAAATAATCTATGCAGCTTCAACATCTCCGGGACAGCTCAAATTAAAAAAAAGAATAGCTTATTCCTCCGTATCGCATATGGGTTTCATAATTATAGGAATAGGTTCTATAAGTGATACAGGACTCAACGGAGCTATTTTACAAATAATTTCTCATGGATTTATTGGAGCTGCGCTTTTTTTCTTGGCAGGAACGAGTTATGATAGAATACGTCTTGTTTATCTCGACGAAATGGGTGGAATGGCTATCGGAATTCCAAAAATATTCACGACTTTCAGTATATTTTCGATGGCTTCTCTTGCATTACCAGGCATGAGTGGTTTTGTTGCAGAATTGATAGTCTTTTTTGGAATACTTACTAGTCCCAAATACTTTTTAATGACAAAAATACTAATTATTTTTGTAATGGCAATAGGAATAATATTAACTCCTATTTATTCATTATCTATGTTACGCCAGATGTTCTATGGATACAAACTTTTTAGTGCCACGAATTATAATTTTTTTGATTCTGGGCCCCGAGAGTTATTCGTTTCGATTTCTCTACTTCTACCTGTAATAGCTATTGGTATTTATCCAGATTTTGTTTTCTCATTATCTATTGACAAGGTAGAAACTGTTCTATCTAATTATTTTTGTCGATAGTTTTCATGAGTAAACCAAAACATCAAACGAAAATTCTATGATTTTCAAATTCAAAATCGTTGATTGTACAATGAAAAATAAGCCTTTCTTCTTCTCTTACCTTTAAGCAAAATAAAGAACAAAAAGAAATTGAATTCTACTTTAACCAAATGTGTAAGCCATCGAGAAACCATTACTTGAATCAAGTAATGGTTTCTCGATGGCTTACACGAAGTTTTCTGGCCTATGTTTATCTGGTATATATTTATGTTGTCCTATTGTATGTTTGTATTTGTTAAGCCCTTTCTTCAATTCGAATTTCATGTAAATGAACCATAACTATGTAACCCTATTCCTAATAGATTAACTCCAAAATAACATATCCAAATTATAAGAAAACCGATCGAAGCTACAATTGCAGAATTTACACTTTCAAAATTTTTATTTGTTCGAGTATGTAAATAAATTGCAAATATGGTCCAAGTAATAAATGCCCAAGTTTCCTTGGGATCCCAATTCCAATATGATCCCCATGTTTCATTAGCCCATACAGCTCCCGAAAGAATACCTATGGTTAAAAGGATGAATCCTAGGCTAATAATACGATAACTCCAAAGATCCAATTGTTGAATCAACTGAAATTGGTAATAATTTCTAGAATAAAGAAAAAAGTTATTTTGTAAAATATTCTTTCTTTCGCCCACAAATTGCATCTTGTCAAAGGAAAATGGATCATTTAATAAATTGTTACTTTTCCTAATGAATTTTCGAAATATAATGACCAGAAGAGCTAGTGATAATAATGAGCCGCATAAAAGAGCTGCATATGCCAATATCATCATACTTACGTGCATCATTAACCAATGAGATTGCAGAGCGGGTACCAATATTACTGATTGAGACATTTCGGTTAAAAGACCTGAAGTGACAAAACCTTGGGTAAAAATAACACTTGGCGCGGTTATTGCGTTTAAATTAAAAGGTTTTTTTTGTTTTTTAAAATACGGAATGAGATGAATAATGGATAAACTCCATGAAAGAAAGATTAATGATTCATATAAATCACTTAATGGTACATGTCCAAAATAAATCCAACGAGTCAATAATAATCCTGTTATACAGAAAAAAGTAACCATCATGCCCTTTTTCGATGAATCATATAGTTCTACGATTTCATCATCTAATAAGGTTATTAAATGAATTGTAATTACAATTACACCGATCGAAAAGGATATATGAGTTAATATATGCTCTAAGATTGAAAATAGCATAGGAATTTTTGAAATTTAAAAAACGTAGGTCCCTTAATTATTACTCAATTATAGGAACGGAAGTCGTAAATTGAGTTCATTCTAGGACTTACTCTTTTAGTAGACGCCATGCCGCCACTCGGACTCGAACCGAGATGCTCTAGCACTGCTTCCTAAGAGCAGCGTGTCTACCAATTTCACCATGGCGGCTTACTCGAAATCATAATAACCTATTTTTATTTAATCGTCGAGATTCAAAGAGTCAATCCAATATATTATTTTAGGAGGGGGTCAAATTAATGAATAAAAACCTGATTAAAATTTCTTAATTTGACCATAATGTTTTCCATAAGAATCTTTCTTTTAATTGTTCTAATTACATGCTGATTTTTATTAACTTAACAATGGGCTTTTTCATAATTTATTAACTTATGCCCCACTAAATGGAGTTCTTGTAACAGGATAGTTCTGACTCCAATTCATAGATAAAACTCAAAGAGTTCTTTCTAATTTTTTTTATGATTCAGTTATTTGATTTTTTGAATATCTTTATTTTTTGAATTATCTTTTTAATTTTTAATGATAGACCGAAGATATTAGATTTATGTAAATATGCATTATTTTAGATAATCGGCGGAATTTTCGTTATGCAAAGGGTTTGTTTAAGATTTAGCAAAGCCATTTTAGATTGTTTGGCATTCGGCCAAGTATATTCAAGCCTATTATATATATAGTAAACATTTTTGTAGCATTATCATAATTGTAACATTGCCACACTTCAAAAAAACTTTTTTTTATCAAATAAAAAAAAATTGATGGGGAAAATCCCCACCCTAAAAATGATAAAACATACTAAAAATAAAGGTAGGAAGGTCAAACCTTGTACTTACGTTTATTTATTTTTAATATTCTAAAAATAAAAATGATGAAAGCTATTTAATACACATATATTTAGAAAGTTATATTCGATACTATAATGTAATGTACTAATGGAATAACATATATATGTTATAATTTATAATAAAATATATGAATTATTGTTTTCAAAATGATAAACACCTTCCAATTATAAACAAATTTAACTAGACGACTTTTCGAGCCAGACCCATTCTGATTTTTCTAATCTTTGATCATTTATTTGTTGTACAAAAAAGAACTTTTTGAACTCCTCATAGAAAGAGATTTCGCTAACGAAAAGGCTTTCAATGCTGCCCAATATGCTTTACCTTTCCAAATATTTTTACGAATCTGTTTTTTTGATATAGAGGTACGTTTTTTTGGAACTGCCATTCAAAATTCTAATAGCTTATTCATTGTTATAGTTGGATGTCAAAGACATCTATTGTTCAAAACCAACTGTTCTTTACTATGAATTATCTGTCTATTTATTTTCTATATTGTCTTCCTTGACCCCCCAATATGAATATAGAAAAATTTTCTACTGTTCTAATGCTAATAGAAATAAAAAACAGATTTTTTTATTGAAATGAAATAATATTTCCAATACTCAAAAGAATTTTGATTCCATGGAATAGAATCAATTTTATACAATGTATGGAAGAAATAAGAATTAGTACTTAATTGATACTCTTATATCTTTATTCTAATCTATAGATTCTATTGTGTCATAGAAATCGAATTGATTGAAGTTTGTAAAATATATACAAAAAAGGGTATTTGCTTTGTCTATTATATTTCTTCCCCCATCCTACATTTACACATGGAATAAAATACATCGAAATACTTTATAACCCAAATCCCTATGCTTATTAATAAAAAATTTGAAAAACTTTAATCATTTTTCTATGAATTATTGAGATTGATTCTAAGTAGTACATCCAATGGAAATTGGATTCCAAAATTGGAATGAAACTAATCATTCATCAATTACAAGATATAAGATAGATGATTAAAGTTTTTTTGAAAAATTTCTTTTTTGAATTTTCAAGTAAAGTAATGTGTTGGATATTATAACATAGTTTGGATATTCTAGTATTTTATTTCCTACAAATAGGAATATCCTTTATTGTAATAGAAGACAACCAATCAGTTCAAAGATGAATTGGTTACTGATTTTGCCGAAAAAAAAAACTTTGGAATACCTTTTGAAAGTATACGAGTTAAATTATGGTTCTTTAGGATTCCTATCCCAATCAAATACACTTTTAGTGTAATTATTTCTTCTTGCTCTATAGATAGATTTATAGATAGAAATAAATTATTGTAATATTTGTAAGAATAATTATTATTGACATTTTCATATTTTGTTTCTTCATACAATTCAATTATATTTCATTATAAAAAAAAATCAAAGTACATATGTACGGATTTAGTTTTCAACAGTAACTTTTGATTTGAGCAATTCTAACCCTTTGATTTGAAATATTTGAGAAAGATTCAAAATCAATTAGAGCTGGAAAATTCTATTTTCATTTTGTACATCTTAATTTGTTATTAACTGAACCTTTTCAAAAGAACTAGGCGCTGGTAAATCAGAAATAATTAATAAAAAAAATATTTTTTTTATGGAATATACATATCAATATTCATGGATCATACCTTTCCTTCCACTTCCAGTTCCTACGTTAATAGGAATAGGACTTTTACTTTTTCCGACAGCAACAAAAAATTTTCGCCGTATATGGGTTTTTCCTAGTGTTTTATTGTTAAGTATAGTTATGTTTTTTTCAGCTCATCTATTTATTCAGCAACTAAATAACCATTCTACCTATCTATATGTATGCTCTTGGACCCTCAATAATGATTTTTCTTTAGAATTTGGTTACTTGATTGATCCACTTACTTCTATTATGTTAATATTAGTCACTACTGTTGGAATTATGGTTCTTATTTATAGTGACAATTATATGTCACACGATCAAGGATATTTAAGATTTTTTGCTTATTTGAGCTTTTTTAACACTTCAATGTTGGGATTAGTTACTAGTTCGAATTTGATACAAATTTATTTTTTTTGGGAATTGGTTGGAATGTGTTCTTATCTATTAATAGGTTTTTGGTTCACACGACCTGTTGCGGCGAATGCTTGTCAAGAGGCGTTTGTAACCAATCGCGTAGGGGATTGGGGTTTATTATTAGGAATATTAGGTTTTTATTGGATAACGGGTAGTTTAGAATTTCGAGAATTGTTTGAAATATTGAATAACCTGGTTTCTAATAATGAAGTTAATTTTTTATTTCTTACTTTGTGTTCATTTTTATTATTTGCCGGTGCTGTTGCTAAATCTGCCCAATTTCCCCTTCATGTATGGTTACCTAATGCTATGGAAGGACCTACTCCTATTTCAGCTCTTATACATGCGGCTACTATGGTAGCAGCCGGAATTTTTATCGTAGCTCGGCTTCTTCCTCTTTTCATAATTATACCTTCCATAATGAATTTAATAGCTTTAGTAGGTATAATAACATTACTTTTGGGAGCCACCTTAGCTCTTGCTCAAAAAGATATTAAGAGAACTTTAGCTTATTCTACAATGTCTCAATTGGGTTATATGATGTTAGCTCTCGGTATAGGGTCTTATCGAGCCGCCTTATTTCATTTGATTACTCATGCTTATTCAAAAGCATTGTTATTTTTAGGATCCGGATGCATTATTCACTCAATGGAAACTATTGTTGGATATTCTCCGGATAAAAGTCAGAATATTATTCTTATGGGCGGGTTAAAAAAACATATACCAATTACAAAAACCGCTTTTTTATTAGGGACACTTTCTCTTTCTGGTATTCCCCCCCTTGCTTGTTTTTGGTCCAAAGATGAAATTCTTAACGATAGTTGGTTGTATTCACCGATTTTTGCAATAATAGCTTGTTCCACAACA